ACTCGTTTGGTTGAGTATGCTACCAATGAACGTTTACCTCTTATTTTAGTGTGTTCTTCCGGAGGAGCACGAATGCAAGAAGGAAGTTTAAGTTTGATACAAATGGCTAAAATTTCTGCGATTTTATGTGATTATCAATCAAGTAAAAAGTTATTCTATATATCAATTCTTACATCTCCTACTACCGGTGGGGTGACAGCTAGTTTTGGTATGTTGGGGGATATTATTATTGCCGAACCCTATGCCTATATTGCATTTGCGGGTAAAAGAGTAATTGACCAAACATTGAAAAAAGCCATGCCTGAAAGTTCACAGGCGGCTGAATCTTTATTACGTAAGGGCTTGTTGGATGCAATTGTACCACGTAATACTTTAAAAGGTGTTCTGAGTGAGTTATTTCAGCTCCATGCTTTTTTTCCTTTGAACAAAAGTTAAATCAAATAGAACAGTTAGCTTATCAGAATTAAACGAAAACCCTGAAAAATGCTTTTTTATTTAGAATCATTTTTTTTATGTTTACTACTCAGTAAACCTCTATCAACAAGATAAAAAGTGAATTTTTGCTTTCGGGAAGTTCAAATTCGACTAGACAAATAAAACAAAGGGCCTTTTACTCTATTGCTTGCATATGTATAGATATCTCAAATAGAGATATATACAGATCTATAGAGAGTCTTCCATCTTTTTGCATTTCCCGAAAACTCCCTGTTTTTGGATCAGATTCTAATAAATTTGTAGAAATTTGTAATGGAAAAAAAATTTTTCTTTATTAATGACTGCAGAGAAATAGAAGACAAAAAGAACAAAAAGAATCATAGGGATTATGATACATCTATTTTATTTTGTTTATTTTGAAAGATTAATAAGTCCATTTTTTTAGTTTGGCGCTTCTTGTACCTTTTTTTTATTCTATTTCTATTAGGTTATATTCTATATATTTCTATATAGGTTCTATATTTGTATTAGATATATTATATAAATATACTTAAGTATAATTATAATATATATATAATACAAATAATAAAAATACAAGATATTCTAATATATCTTTAGAATTCAGAATATAACAATAACAGGTACAAATATTAAATTGAGGTACCCATTTTATGACAACTTTCACCAACTTACCCTCTTTTTTTGTGCCTTTAGTAGGACTAGTCTTTCCGGCACTTGCAATGGCTTCTTTATTTCTTCATATTCAAAAAAATAAGATTTTTTAGATCGGATGAGACCTAATTGTATAACTCCTTTTTTATTTTAAAAACTTCGATTTGATAAGACCCATTTGGTAGAATATTGTATAACACATAGATTCCTACAAACATAAATTAAAAAAAGCTTTTATGCATGTGTAAACGTATTATATGGGTAAAGAAATTTGCGCTCTTTTGAAAAAAAAAAAAGTATCATCATCGGGCCGATGTATAAAATTCAAGTCAATGTATTTATTTGTATGTATATAGCTATAGGGGATCATATAACGGAAGGAGATTTTTTTTTAGATATAAAAAATTCTATGAATTACTCCTAAGGTAAAGGTTCACAACAAAAAAGTTGATGAGAGTCACTTTGAAAAAAAAAAAGGAAAGTCATATTTTCTCAATTAAAAAAATTGTATAACTGGATCTAATATATATGAGTTGGCGATCAGAATCTATATGGATAGAATTTATAACGGGGTCTCGAAAAACAAGTAATTTCTTCTGGGCCTTTATACTTTTTTTAGGTTCATTAGGATTCTTATTGGTTGGAACTTCCAGTTATCTTGGTAGAAATTTTATTTCGTTATTTCCGTCTCAGCAAATAATTTTTTTTCCGCAAGGGATTGTGATGTCTTTCTATGGGATCGCAGGTCTCTTTATTAGTTGCTATTTGTGGTGCACTATTTTGTGGAATGTGGGTAGTGGTTATGATCTTTTCGACCGAAAAGAAGGAATAGTGCGTATTTTTCGTTGGGGATTTCCTGGAAAAAGTCGTCGCATCTTTTTACGATTCCTTATGAAAGATATTCAGTCCATCAGAATAGAAGTTAAAGAGGGTGTTTCTGCTCGGCGTGTCCTTTATATGGAAATTCGAGGTCAAGGGGCTATTCCTTTAATTCGTACTGATGAGAATTTTACTACACGAGAAATTGAGCAAAAAGCTGCTGAATTGGCTTACTTCTTGCGTGTACCAATTGAAGTTTTTTGAAATGAATTAATTTTAAAAGACTAAACGCTTTGGCAGTAGGAAGAAAAAGCTAAAGAATTTATTTATTTTTTTTCGATTGAACATTAATCTATTCTTTTAGGCTCTTTTTTTTTTTATATATATTTTATAAAAAAGGAGTTTCTTCGTATAGAAATTTGAAAACGTTCTTTTATTTTAGTATTGATCGAAAAAAGTCGGAATAACATCCTAGAAACATTAATTTTTTATTGATTCAAATTGGAAGTGTATTCTGAGTCTATTTCTGTATTCTTTATAGATTCAAAGCAAAGACTAAGTATTGAATAAAAAGAAAAAGATAAAATGGATTCATAGGCTGAATACATTCTATTCGAATTATAGTAGAAACTCATGCTCGATAGAAATATTAGATCTATTAGAATCAACAAATGAAGCAGGTTCATTAACAATTCACAGATTCAAAATGGCAAAAAAGAAAGCATTCATTCCTTTCATTCCTTTTTTTTATTTTACATCTATAGTCTTTTTGCCCTGGTTGATCTCTCTCTGCTGTAATAAAAGTTTGAAAACTTGGATTACTAATTGGTGGAATACTAGACAATGCGAAACCTTTTTGAATGATATTCAAGAAAAAAGTGTTCTAGAAAAATTCATACAATTAGAGGAACTATTCCAGCTGGATGAAATGATAAAGGAATACCCAGAAACCGATTTACAACAATTTCGTCTAGGAATCCACAAAGAAACGATCCAATTCATCAAGATACACAATGAGTATCGTATCCATACAATCTTGCACTTCTCGACAAATCTAATATCTTTCGTTATTCTAAGTGGTTATTCCTTTTGGGGTAAGGAAAAGCTTTTTATTCTGAATTCTTGGGTTCAAGAATTCCTATATAATTTAAGTGATACAATTAAAGCTTTTTCTATTCTTTTATTAACTGATTTATGTATCGGATTCCATTCGCCTCACGGTTGGGAACTAATGATTGGTTATATTTACAAAGATTTTGGGTTTGCTCATTATGAGCAAATTTTATCTGGTCTAGTTTCTACCTTTCCAGTCATTCTTGATACAATTTTTAAATATTGGATCTTCCGTTATTTAAATCGTGTATCTCCATCACTTGTAGTGATTTATCATGCAATAAATGACTAAAAAATGATTCACTGATCCAATTCTAATCTTTCTTACCTTATACATCATAACCAAATCAAAGTCGTATTTACTTTACTCTTTTTACCCATGAGGTATTCCTTGTATATTTCAACAAAAAAATTTGATTTTTTCAGTAAACGTAAATAGCAGAATTGTGGCTAGGGAAGTATATTATCAACCTACCTAACTTTATTGTAGAAATTTTCGGGATAAATGATTGGACCATGCAAACTAGAAAAACCTTTTCTTGGATAAGGGAAGAGATTACTCGCTCCATATCTGTCTCACTCATGATATATATAATAACTTGGGCATCCATTTCAAGTGCATATCCAATTTTTGCCCAGCAGAATTATGAAAATCCACGAGAGGCAACTGGACGTATTGTATGTGCCAATTGCCATTTAGCTAATAAGCCCGTGGATATTGAGGTTCCACAAGCGGTACTTCCTGATACTGTATTTGAAGCGGTTGTTAAAATTCCTTATGATATGCAACTAAAACAAGTTCTAGCTAATGGTAAAAAAGGAGCTTTGAATGTGGGAGCTGTTCTTATTTTACCGGAGGGGTTTGAATTAGCCCCCCCTGATCGTATTTCACCCGAGATGAAAGAAAAGATAGGAAATCTGTCTTTTCAGAATTATCGCCCCAATAATAAAAATATTCTTGTGATAGGTCCTGTTCCTGGTCAAAAATATAGTGAAATAACCTTTCCTATTCTTGCCCCAGACCCTGCTACTAATAAAGATGTTCACTTCTTAAAATATCCTATATACGTAGGCGGAAACAGGGGAAGGGGTCAGATTTATCCTGATGGTAGCAAAAGTAACAATACAGTTTATAATGCTACGGCAGGAGGGATAATAAGCAAAATTTTACGAAAAGAAAAAGGGGGGTACGAAATAACCATAGTGGATGCATCGAATGGACGCCAAGTGATTGATATTATTCCTCGAGGCCTAGAACTTCTTGTTTCAGAGGGCGAATCCATTAAACTCGATCAACCATTAACGAGTAATCCTAATGTGGGTGGATTTGGTCAGGGGGATGCGGAAATAGTACTTCAAGATCCATTACGTGTCCAAGGACTTTTGTTCTTCTTAGGATCGGTTGTTTTGGCACAAATCTTTTTGGTTCTTAAAAAGAAACAGTTTGAGAAGGTTCAATTATCCGAAATGAATTTTTAGATCTGTCTATTTAGCTTTATAAAAGTCGTAAAAAATAACCAAAAAAATTATGAAAAGCCTTTTGCCTCTCTTTAGATTTTCTATCCCTTTTCGACCTGATGTCAGGAATTACTTGTATCATAGTCCTAATCCTAGTATGTATATTGAGAAGAATTCACTTTACCCCTTTTCTTTATTTTTCAATACAAATTTTTTTATGGGAAGGGGTGTTATGTAACTCTGTCGTTATTGACCAATTGAAATTGATACAATGTAGCAATAATCAAGAATTTTTTTCTTTTAGAATGTAAAAATTTGACTATATACTAAAATAAGATAAGATAAGATAAGGAAAGCAAGCGCAGAAAAAAAAAGATGGAACCATAAATTGGCGACACAACAAAATTTAGGGACTATAAGGGAGTATTTTTTGTCTTGCTAGTCTTAGACACAAGAAAAGGAATTTTAGCCATCCTTTTCTTGTGTCGATCCTGTCCTTCTTG